ATGGGCTAAGTAAATCAATGGGCAGCCTTGGTTCTATTGAAAATACCAGTGTAAGTGAAGACCCGATTAGAAATGATATAGATAAAAACACTCTTAGTGGGAGTGATAGTGACAATTCTAGTTACAGTAATGTTGATCATTTAGTCGGCGTTAGAGACATTCATAATTTCGTACCTGATGATACTTTTTTAGTTAGGGATAATAATAGGGACAGTTATTTCATATGTTTTGATATTGAAAATCAAATTTTTGAGATTGACAATGCTCATTCTTTTCTAAGTGAACTAGAAAGCTCTTTTTCTAATTCTCGGAATTTTTGTTATCTAAATAGTGTATCTAATAGTGATGATCCCCACTATGATCCTTACATATATGATACTAAATATAGTTGGAATAAACACATTACTAGCTGTATTGACAGCTATTTTCGTTCTCAAATTTGTATTGATAGTTACATTTTAAGTGGTATTGTCAATTACAATGACAATTACATTTCTAGTTACATTTTTGATGAAAGCAGAAATAGTAGTGAAACCCAGAGTTCAAGTATAAAAACGAGTCCGGCTGGTAGTGAGTTAACTATAACAGAAACGGAAAATTCTAATGATCTAGATTTTACTCAAAAATATAGGCATTTATGGGTTCAATGCGAAAATTGTTATGGATTAAATTATAAGAAATTTTTGAAATCAAAAATGAATATTTGCGAACACTGTGGACATCATTTGAAAATGAGTAGTTCAGATAGAATAGAACTTTTGATTGATCCGGGTACTTGGGTTCCTATGGATGAAGATATGGTCTCTGTGGATACCATTGAATTTCCGTTGGAAGAGGAATCTTACAAAGAGCGTATTGATTCTTATCAAAGAAAAACAGGATTAACTGAGGCTGTTCAAACAGGCATAGGTCAACTAAACGGTATTCCCATAGCAATTGGGGTTATGGATTTTCAGTTTATGGGGGGTAGTATGGGTTCCGTAGTTGGCGAGAAGATCACTCGTTTGATCGAATATGCTACCAATCAGTTTTTGCCTCTTATTCTAGTGTGTGCTTCCGGAGGAGCACGCATGCAAGAAGGAAGTTTGAGCTTGATGCAAATGGCTAAAATAGCTTCCGCTTTATATGATTATCAATCAAAGAAAAAGTTATTCTATGTATCAATCCTTACATCTCCTACTACTGGTGGGGTGACAGCCAGTTTTGGTATGTTGGGCGATATCATTATTGCCGAACCCAATGCCTACATTGCATTTGCGGGTAAAAGAGTAATTGAACAAACATTGAATACGACAGTACCTGAGGGCTCACAAACGGCTGAATATTTATTCCATAAGGGCCAATTCGACCTAATCGTACCACGTAATCTTTTAAAAGACGTTCTGAGTGAGTTATTTCAGCTCCACGCTTTCTTTTCTCTGAATCAAAATTCAATCAAGCGGATCCTTAATAAAAAAAATATATTAATTAATCAAAATATAAATTATTATTTTTTTTTTATAAAACGAGTAGTTATTTAGTTTATAGAAATCAAAGCCAAAATCCATTCTACGGATTTTGGCTTGGTAGCATTTGATGACATAAGATTTAATTGTAAAAATAATTATGCGGATCATTTTTTTTTTACCGACATTCCCGATTACTAATCAGTAAAAACCTCTATCAAAAAAAAAAGAATGCATTCCTTCTTCCGCTAAATTAAAATTAGGCAAGGAGAATAAAGCGAATTTCGCGTTCTCTTCTTATGTGTATATAATTAAAATATAGAAAATTTAAAAGTGAAAAGTACAGAATCTTGCATCTTTCGATATTTTTTTAGAATCCCCAGTTTTACTAAGACTCCCTATTCCCGGATCGGATTGTAACAAATTTTTCAGGAAGTTGTAAGAAACTCTTTCTTTATTTTATTCCATTTTATGAAATTCAAATTATAAGACAAAAACAAGATAATAAAAAAGGCGATTATCATATATATATATATTTCATGTAGAAAGATGAAAAATTATATTTATTTAGTTCGACATTCCTTGCACTTATTTTATTATATTTATATATTTTTTATTATATCACATATACTCACTTAGATATGCTTAGTATAATTCTATATGAATTATAAATAATGATTATAAGATACCTTTATAACAATATAAATAACAATATAACAATAACAGGTAAAAATAGTAAATCCAGGTATCCATTTTATGACAAATTTACCCTCTTTTTTTGTGCCTTTCGTGGGCCTAATATTGCCGGCAATTGCGATGGCTTCTTTATCTCTTCATATTCAAAAAAACAAGATTTTTTAGATATCGATATGATGGGGCTAAATCTCATCTATTTTGTTTTTTTTTTCAAGATTTAGACTTAGACCATAACACAGATATCTATTTCTTAGAATAAAATATGTGATGTGGTTTCCCCCGAACATAAAGAAACTATTATTGTTATTCGTGTGTAAACATGATATATGAGTAAATAAATTATAGCTATTTGCAACGAAATCAAATCGGGATCGGGGCGAATGCCTTAAATGTAAAGTGAATATATCTATATGTATGTGGATATCTATAGGAAATCATGCGAAATGGATATTATTATTTTATATCTAACCAATTCGATGAATTACTCCTAAAATAAAAGTTCACATCAGAATAGTGCTAGTTGATGAGAGTTATTTCGGAAACACACAAAAAGTCAAATTAATTTGGGTTATTCTCTCAATTTCAATAAAATGCAACTAGATCTAGTATGAATTGGCGATCAGAACATATATGGATAGAACTTATAGCGGGGTCTCGAAAAACAAGTAATTTCTGCTGGGCCTTTATCCTTTTTTTAGGTTCATTAGGGTTTTTATTAGTTGGAATTTCCAGTTATCTTGGTAGAAATTTGATATCTTTATTTCCGCCTACGCAAATAATTTTTTTTCCACAGGGGATCGTGATGTCTTTCTACGGAATTGCGGGTCTCTTTATTAGCTCTTATTTGTGGTGCACAATTTCGTGGAATGTAGGTAGTGGTTATGATCGGTTCGATAGAAAAGAAGGAATAGTGTGTATTTTTCGTTGGGGATTTCCTGGAAAAAATCGTCGCATCTTCCTCCAATTCTTTATGAAAGATGTCCAGTCCATCAGAATAGAAGTGAAAGAGGGTATTTATGCTCGTCGTGTCCTTTATATGGAAATCAGAGGCCATGGCGCTATTCCTTTGACTCGTACTGATGAGAATTTGACTCCACGAGAACTTGAGCAAAAAGCTGCTGAATTGGCTTATTTCTTGCGTGTACCAATTGAAGTATTTTAAAAAATGAATTGAAACTGAAATGAAAAGAATGAATGCTTTTTTTCTTTTCAATAGAGAGATTATATCTTGTAGATTCTCTTTTTTTTTGTTTTGTCAATCAATTTTTCTTTTTATCCCTTTTTGTACTTCTTAATTACCAAACGATTGGGATGCTTATAACGATAGCTTTTTTGTCTTGTTTTGGTAGTCATTTTTTTTATCAGAATCACAATATTCTTCAGAAAATTCTCTCAATTATTCCCGGACTATGCGTCGTTTTTTTTTTTTTTTCAAAAAATTGGATATTTTGATAGAAAGAGAGTTCTTTCGTTTCAAAATCTGAATAATATTTGTTACTTGAAGGGGCTCTTTCATGCATTTCTTTATTGAAAGGGGTCACTCTCTTCGAATTTTAGCAAGTGATAGATTTGGAAACAATCTCTTTATTCGAAGTGGATTCTTTTTTATTCCATTTCTGTATTATTTATAAATTCAAGTACTAACCGCTGAATCATACACAAAAAAAGCGGGGAATAGATTCGTGGGCTCGATAACTTGTAATAGAACTGATCCTTGATAGGAATATTAGTTAGTATCGTATAGCGTCAACGAATGGGGTGAGTTCATTAAAAATTCAAAGACGGAAAAATGGCAAAAAAGAAAGCATTCATTCCCCTTCTATATCTTGCATCTATAGTATTTTTGCCCTGGTGGATCTCTCTCTCATTTACTAAAAGTCTGGAATCTTGGGTTACTAATTGGTGGGATACTAGGCAATCCGAAATTTTTTTGAATGATATTCAAGAAAAGAGTATTCTAAAAAAATTCATAGAATTAGAGGAACTCTTACTCTTGGACGAAATGATAAAGGAATACCCGGGAACACATCTAGAAAAGCTTCGTATCGGAATCTACAACGAAACGATCCAATTGATCAAGATGCACAATGAAGATTGTATCCATACGATTTTGCACTTCTCGACAAATATGATCTGTTTCGTTATTCTAAGTGGTTATTCTATGCTAGGTAATGAAGAACTTGTTATTCTTAACTATTGGGTTCAAGAATTTCTATATAACTTAAGCGACACAATCAAAGCCTTTTCCATTCTTTTAGTAACTGATTTATGTATAGGATTCCATTCGCCCCACGGTTGGGAACTAATGATTGGATCTGTCTACAAAGATTTTGGATTTGCTCATAATGATCAAATTATATCCGGTCTTGTTTCTACCTTTCCGGTCATTCTAGATACAATTTTAAAATATTTGATTTTCCGTTATTTAAATCGTGTATCTCCCTCACTTGTAGTGATTTATCATTCAATGAATGACTGAAAAATGATTCACTGATCCAATTAGAATGGTTGGTTGTTACTTTGTACATAAGCAAAACATTCAAAACTGTACTTATTCTTTTTACTCATACAAGGGATTCGATTCCTCCTATATTCTATTCCATTACAATAAAATTCTTTTAGTACATAGCAGAATCATAGATAGGGAACTATACTAGACTAAGAACCCACCTAATTTTATTGTATAAATTTTCGATACCAATGATTGGACCATGCAAACTATAAATACCCTTTTTTCTTGGATAAAGGAAGAGATTACTCGATCCATTTCCGTATCGCTCATGATATATATAATAACTGGGGCACCCGTTTCAAATGCCTATCCCATTTTTGCACAGCAGGGTTATGAAAATCCACGCG